GCTCATATAATCTTACTAAAGAAGGAGCCATTTTCATTGTTACTGTTCCAGCTGTTAAAATTAGGTCTGCTTGCCTAGGACTCGGCCTTGGTACTAATCCATAACGATCAAAGTCGAATCGTGAGCCTATTAATGAAGCAAATTCAATGAAACAACAACTGGTACCATAGAGAAGAGGCCATAAACTGGAAAGTCTTGACCAATTCGAAAGATCATTCGATGTAGTTGAAATAACTGAATTAGGGGGTGTTTGGTCAAGTAATGGAAAATCAATCAAATTCATAACTGTCTCAATGTAATCTTTTCCTTCTTTTTTCTTTTTTTGATTGTCTGAATATTCAGCTAAGACCATTCCAATGCTCCTTTTCGCCATGCATAAACTGAACCAACAATTAGGATAAGCACGAAAATTAAAGCTTCTATAAATACGGATACACCCAATACATCGAAACTCATTGCCCATGGATAAAGAAAGACCGTTTCAACATCAAAAACAACAAAAACTAGAGCAAACATGTAATAGCGGATTCGGAATTGTACCCAAGCGTCTCCCATGGGTTCTATACCTGATTCATAACTAGAGAGCTTCTCTGGTCCTTCATTAATCGGAGCTAAAGCTCCAGAAATTACAAATGCCAAGATAGGAATAGCACCCGATATTATTAGAAATGCCCAGAAAATATCATATTCGTGAAGCAGAAACATAAATATACTCCTATTAATGTGGACCTATTAATGTGGAATAGGCTGAATTATTCGATTTGAATTGAAATTGTCAATTCATCCAGAACTTCTTAGACGAAAAAAGAAAATTTTTTGAACAAACCCGCATAGTTTAGAGTTTGTTTTCTATAAGGCATGTCTTGTTTAAAGATTCATACAACGGAACCCCACTTATATTTATTTTGCATTTCGATTCCATTTAGATATAGTGTAGACATAGGATACTCTTACACAAACAAAACTCTCTTACTTTGTCTCCGTTTCTCCCTAAAAACAAAATGCACTAAATAGAATAAAGTAATTAAATACAAATACTAAAATAGTATATTTATATACTATAATTATATTATAATAGTAATAAATAATACTAATAATATCTATCATATTAGTATAACTATGTTTTTGTTTTTATAGTTTAGTTAATTTTATTTAGAATTTATTTCGAATTTCCAATTTAATTTATCTATATTATATATTTATTTCTATTCGAATATTCGAATTTCATTTCCATTGGGGTAAAATGACTAGGGATTTCTAGCATATTCTACTTGAAGTATTCTTTTCATTAAAATTCGGGTAGAAAATCGTTGCTTCTATTGATTCGATAGGAATACCTAAATATAATCTAATACATCGAACGATTATATTCTATTTTATCTCCCTTCCTTGATCCTAGATTTCATCTCTATTTTCTTTACTTTATTGATTCGTTGAGTTGCAAGGAACCTTTACATATAACAACTCATATCTTTCTATACCAAAAAAATTCGAAACTTGGAATCTGTACTATACTCGCGGATCCTCTCAGAAATAAAAAGAATCGAGTACTAAAGAAAGACCGCGATTTGGGAAGAACAAAAATACTTGTTACGGCAATAACACTTAGTAAGACCAACCGATGAGTTGGGTTTCCTTACAAAAGGGTTTGTTTTGAAGCAAACTTACACTACACAATGAAAGATAGCGCAGAGTGATAGAATCAGTCATCAGTGGAATGATAAATGATCTACATAAGATACTTCTAATAGAAAAGAAAGAATCACACATCGTTGAACAATTCGATAGACCAAATCCCCAAACCGACCCAACTCATAGAATAGAGAAGAAGGAACATTGATACATTAGGGACCAATTCATTATCTCTGCATTATATTTGAAACAACCAATTTGATTATTGTTCGGCCAAAAACTAATTAGTCGGAGTCGGGGGACTCCTACAAATACAAGACCAACAAAAGAATAGGTACTAGATCCGTGTAACTTAAGTATTGTATTCGACTTGATTGGGTCAGAATGCAGTTTTTAGAAAGGATCATGTCACGATTTTCACTTCATAAATTGACTGGGATTGGGTATACCAAAACAAAAATATATCAGTAACTTTTTGATCATGGGCAGGAAAAAAGTCATATGGAATTCATCCATGAAGATTAATGAAAAAGGATAGGTATTTTATCCGAGATTTTGCAAATCGTGATTGGATCTTTTGGAATGAATTATTGTTTTTATTTTCCTGTCCTTATGTATTGACATGGACATGTGGTAATGCTTTCATTTCTATGGACAAAGGAATCTGTCAATCCATAAACAAGTACTAATGAGGAAATGAAAACTATACTAAACTAAAATAGAATGTCTATACAAAAAACAAAAAAAAAATGAAATGTGTTAGGGCTATACGGACTCGAACCGTAGACCTTCTCGGTAAAACAGATCAAACTGATTATTATCAAAATGATTCGAACTGTTTCAAAGACCCAACATGCATTTTGTTGCA